TGAGAAAAACGAGAAAGCCTATAGGTTGACGCCACAAATTCCATCCCCAAAAACCATGTTTTGCCTGCGCTTCAACTATATCAACTGTACTTGAACTGTTAGATAATCGTAGTCGATGATAACATCACTGTTCCCATCGCTATTCCAAAACCGTACATGAGATTTTCATCTCATACGGCTCCTCGAAGGTCACAAATAAATCTAAGGACCCGTTCGCTATTCTTTATTTGGATATGTTTGTAGGATAGATAGAGGCAAAATCTATCGTAAGGTCCCCAATTAGACAATGGAATTCTGTCTGCTATATTTCTAATAAAAAGAGTGCTTCTGAATTGATCTTATCTTTAAATAATTTGCATTTTTCTTTGGCGAGTAATAACTTAATCCGTGAATAAAATGTTTCTTGTAGCAATATCAATCGATATTTCAACCTAGTGTTTTCAAGTACGAAAAACAACTAGACAAAGATCTCGGTCTTTCTAGTGCAATTACATCCACTCTTTCTATTTTCTTTTTTTTTTTTTCGTTCCTATTCTCCTTTCTCAAAAAAGGGGACTTTAAACAAAGTTAAAGGATTACTTCGTTCTTGATAGTTATTTACTTAATCGGTGGATAGAAGCATACTCTGGATCGGAATCGTGAGGAGTACTCCTTGATCATTTCTACCAATTTAAAGCCCCAATTTGAATTCCTTTTATGCACAGAAAAAGACTGTTGAATAACTTACATAATCCCTATTACGAATCCTTTGTGTATCTTGGTGTTCCTAACTATCCACTCATTTTTGTCAATCCACGTTAGGGTAATACGTACGCTAATAGATAGTAAAAACCCCATACGGTTGATCTTTTGAACCCGCTTCAAGCCATGATGACTAATCAACCAATCTTGGGGTAAACAGCCTCTAATGCTTATATTTACTTTTACTTAACTCTTGTACATAGGAAATGAGACTCAATCTTTTACTGCAAATTTCTAAGCGGTTTCTTTCACTCATATAACTATCTGGTTTAGTTCATCAACCCTCGAATGATGAATAAAAAATGAAAATAGATATTCAACTCATGACACTTCCGTCCTAGAAAGAAAAGAGATAGGGGGGATTTTGTGTCTTAACGAATCACACGTAGAGATATTGATAACACACATAGGGTTAATGGGATTTCATAACTAATTGATTGAGCAGCAGCTCGTAGACCACCTAAAAAGGAATATTTATTATTTGAGCCATATCCTGACATAAGAAGGCCGACGGGGGCAATACTTGAAATAGCAATCCATAAAAAAACACCGATACTGAGATCGGATAGAACAAGGTGATAACCAAAAGGAATTACTAAATAACTTAGTAAAATTGATATGACTGCTATGGGTGGTCCGATACTGAATAAACGAGTATCTCCTCTAGATGGAAGAAGATTCTCTTTGAAAAGTAATTTTGTACCATCTGCTAGAGCTTGAAGAATTCCCAAAGGTCCGGCGTATTCAGGGCCAATACGTTGTTGTATCCCTGCAGATATTTCTCTTTCTAACCAAACAATTACTAGTACACCTATTGTGATTCCTAATACAGGAGTCAAAATAGGGACAAGCATCCATATGATCCCATAGATCCCATAGATCTCTTTTAAGGATTCCAATCTAGAAAAAGAATTGATAGCTTGTACTTCTGTTGTATCAATTATCATTTTAACGATCAACTTCTCCCATAATGATATCTATACTACCTAGTATCGTCATAATATCGGCCAATTTCATTCTTTTAACTAACTGAGGAAGAATTTGCAAATTGATAAAACCGGGTGGGCGAATTTTCCATCGCCAAGGAAAAACACTCTTATCTCCTATCAGAAAAATGCCCAATTCTCCTTTTGGCGCTTCGACTCTGACATAAAGTTCTTGCTTCGACAATTCAAAAGTCGGAGAAGGTTTTTTACTAATGAATCGATAGTCAAAATCATTCCATCCGGGATCCCTTACTCTATCAAAGCGTCGGATTTCTAAATTCTCATAGGGCCCCCCCGGAATTCCTTCTAGAGCCTGTTGAATAATTTTGATAGATTCTGTCATTTCACCGATTCTTACTAAATAACGAGCTAATGAATCTCCCTCTTTTTGCCATTGGACTTCCCAATCGAATTCGTCGTAACACTCATAATGATCAACTTTACGAAGATCCCATTGTATTCCAGAAGCTCGTAGCATTGGTCCCGACAAACCCCAATTTATTGCTTCCTCTTCGCCAATAATGCCTACTCCTTCCACCCGTTCTAAAAAAATAGGATTCCGTGTAATAAGCTTTTGATATTCAGAAATCGCTGTTAAAAAATAATCGCAAAAATCCAAACATTTTTCTATCCAGCCATGAGGTAAATCAGCAGCGACTCCTCCGATACGAAAATAATTATGCATCATTCGCATACCGGTGGCAGCTTCGAATAGGTCATATATCAATTCTCTTTCTCGAAAAATATAGAAGAAGGGGGTCTGTGCGCCAATATCTGCCATAAAAGGGCCAAGCCATAACAAATGCGAAGCTATACGACTTAACTCCAACATAATGACTCTGATATAGCTGGCCCTTTTAGGTACTTGAATATTGCCTAACTGTTCTGGTGCATTTACAGTTATTGCTTCTGTGAACATAGTAGCTAAATAATCCCAACGTGTTACATAAGGCAAATATTGTATAATTGTTCGGTTTTCGGCAATTTTTTCCATCCCTCTGTGTAAATAACCCAATATTGGTTCACAGTCAATAACATCTTCACCATCTAGAGTAACAATGAGTCGAAGAACACCATGCATTGATGGGTGGTGAGGTCCCATATTGACTATCATGAGGTCTTTTCTTGTAGCTGGTACAGTCATAGGTTTTTTCCTGATTCATTCTTCCATGAATTGCTGAAAGCGAAAAGAAGTTCATCAAAATTTAAGCGAATCAAATTCAAAATAACTCTTCAAATTAACGAGTTTTTTTCTCCAACTGGTCGATTAATTCTTTGAATTCTTTATAATGTACTCTAGTTTTTTTGTTCTCCAACTGGTCGATTAATTCTTTGAATTCTTTATAATGTACTCTAGTTTTTTTTGACAAATAAGCCAGCAGCCGTTGACGTTTTCCCAGAATTTTACGCAGACCTCTCTCAGATAAATAGTCTTTTTTGTGCAATTTCAAATGTGAAGTAAGTCTCTTTATCTTATTGGTGAAACTGACTACTTGAAATTCAACAGACCCTCTGTTTTCTTTGTTTTCCTCTTGCGAAATAATTGAAATGAATGCATTTTTGACCATATAAAGAATTTTTCCCTCCCCTTTTTACAGATATGAATTTTATTGATCAGTAATAATAATGCCAGAAATTTGAATGTAGTATACACAACAATCGGAATTTCTGGCATTATTTTTACTGAGTTTCTCAATGAAGCAATTTTGAATTTGATTCGGATAGTGGATGGTACATTTTTACACTCAGAAAAGCGAATAGTTTTTTAGTACGAAGATTCTGTTGCTTTATTTCTAGATCTAATTTATTTGTCATTTAACTTAGTATCGCAGTATCCTATGATGTAAGACAGGGCAAATGTGCATCTGGTTGCTTGCATATAACATATATGGTCCAGAATATATAGGAAAAATGTACCATCACCGAATTTTGAATCGTGGATACATATATATCCTTAACATACTGAAACGGCTGCCATTATTGGTATCAAACCAATAGCGATTCATACAAGCTAAATCTTCTAATCGATAATTAGGCCAAAGAAAGAACTTTAGTTTAATTAATTCATTTTTATCTCTATCAAGGTCTTTACTTTCATCCAAAAATTGACCCCAGCTTTTTATGTTGTTCTCCTTGCAAAATACTGGATTTCTATCCACACCATTCCTATTCTTGAAATTGAAATTTAAAGAATTGAGAATTCTCAATTCTCTACGACGTCTAGACGATAAAATCATTTCAGGAACAAGCAAATCCAAATTATCCTTATCAACAGATTTTTGTTTTCCGTATCTTTGATTAGTTTGTTGCTTACTCTTTTGAGTAGTTTGTTGCTTACTCTTATGAACTAATGAAATACCTATGGCTTGATACATAAGAAATTCTTCCAGATCGTGTAGAGACGAAGTTAATAGGGGTTGGAACTGCATCAAACCAGATTCCATCCAGTTAAATAAAGTAAAAGTTGACTCAAAATGACCTACAAGTGTGTCTAGCGGCAGATCTCCCAGTTTCATATAGGCTAAAAGCCTTCGTTTACTTTGTAAACGCCCTCTTGTCTTACCCACCATCTGCAGTAAGTTCATCTGCTCGATGATATCCTCCTCACCTTGCAGATCGGAGTCGATGTTATAACCCAAATACCCCAATGCAAGGGTACGGAAACTTATTAACCTCGGCGAGTCCCTCCGGTATTGTGTTTCTTTTTTACTGAACTCTTTTTCATAATGTTCTCTAAGAAATTTTGCGATGTCTTTGATTTCTTCGATTTTTTCATAATGTTCTCTAATAACTTCTTCGATGTCTTTGATGTCTTCGATGTTTTCATAATGTTTTCTAATAAAATTTTTGATGTCTTTGATGTCTTTGATTTTTTTACGAACATTTTCTTCTTCTTCTTCTTTACGAACATTTTCTTCTTCTTCTTCTTCTTCTTTTTTACGAACATTTTCTTCTTTTTTACGAACATTTTCTTCTTCTTTATTAACATTTTCTTCTTCTTTATTAACATTTTCTTCTTCTTTAATACGAACATTTTCTTCGATGTTTTCATAATATTCTCTAAGAAATTTTTCGATGTCTTTGATGTTTTTACGAACATTTTCTTCTTCTTCTTCTTCTTTACGAACATTTTCTTCTTCTTTACGAACATTTTCTTCTTCTTCTTCTTTTCCTTTCAAATCTAAAAGAAGTAAGTCCATTGGTCTAACCCACGGGTTCATTTGATATGTCTTCTTAAGTAGCAGAAATTCTGGGAAGAACCAATCTTGCTGATTCGAATCTTCCTCATTCGAATTCGCTCTGGGTTCCTTATTCGAATTCGCTCTGGGTTCCTTTAAGATTTCTTCATTCATTCCCATCCAATTAAAAAAGCTTTTTTTGTCTTCTTTGATTTCTGGATCTTCTTTGAGTTCTGGATCTTCTTTGAGTTCTTTATCCTCTTCCCTTTTTGGAAGGATACCATAAATAAGACCTCTATTCTCATTCTCCATTTTTTGAGAATTCTTAGTCCCAATCTTAGTATTTGTATTATCGTTAAGGTGGATCTTTATCCCGACCTCAAAATTTTCTAGAACTTTTTCGAAAAGCTTCCAATCAAAATCCAAATATTTTCTAGAATATTTTGTATAATATTTTCTCCTTCGAGAAATAAGACCTCTATTCTCATTCTCCATTTTTTGAGAATTCTTAGTCCCAATCTTAGTATTTGTATTATCGTTAGGGTCGATCTTTATCCCGGCCTCAAAATTGACTAGAACTTTTTCGAAAAGTTTCCAATCAAAATCCAAATATTTTCTATTTCGATCGTTTTTCCGAAACATAGAACTCTTTTCTAGATAATTGTCTATAGAATTCTTGTCTAGATAATTTTTGAGATAAGTCTTGAGAAATAAATGCTCTGGCATATCGGTGTAGATCTCTTGGTTCTTATTTACTTGGTTCTTAGTTACTTGGAATGGAAATTTCGAAATAGAGGAGTCCTTCTTAGTTTCAGAAGAAATGTATTTATATGCTAAAAGATCATATTTATAGTTTTTATGAAACTTAGTTTTTTGATTTCTTACTAATGAATAGACTTCAGAATCATCTTGTTTTTTGGAATGAAGTAATGGGTCTTTTTCATATGAATCCCCTTTATTTAAATCGTTATTTTGAGGCGTATGGCGTTGGTTGACTCCATTTCGCCAGTCTTGTGAGCTTAATAGAGCCCATCCAAACTTAGCTAAATTGTATTGAGAATGAGCTCTTAACCAGTTTTTCCATGGATTCGTTCCAAAATTTCGAAGTTTCTTATGCTTTAATTCGGAATGCAATATTCCTTGTCTTTCAAAAGAATCCTTTATTGCAGTCTTAAGAAAAAAAGACGTTCCGCGATATTGAAGAACAGATCTTAACTCATCACTAACTAGGGTTTGTGCTAATTTGTAAAATACATATGCTTGTGACAGGGAAGATAAATCTGGCAAGGAAGAAAATTTCTGAACAATCTGTGACTTCTGCTTATTTATATTTTTTATAGTCGAACTCAAGGTAATTCTTTTTTGATTTGTTTCAGTATTGGCAATGTCTTTCTCAAAAATTTTTTTTGTTAAATTGATTCTAGGAATCTTAATGATACATAGAAAGATATCTAGGTATATTTTGTATATTTTTTCAATGAAAATAGTTTGCAAATAATTCCATTTACTTATTAATCGAACATTTCTTCTTTTTACAATTTTCCAAATCTTTTTTGGTGATTCTACATTATTCTTTTGATTTTTGTTGTTAGGACTATTATTTAGTCCTAGAGTTACTTTTTGTTTTTCTTTTGTAATTCTTTCTATTTGATTTTTGATTGTGCTTGTTCTATTAATCAGATTTTGTATTTTTTCTTCTGAATTTGTACAAGCTGTCGATCGAATTTGACTCAATGATTCATTAATTATCTCATTGCTGATTATAGAATCTTTTTCTTTTTGAGTTTCACTTTTATTTGGTTTTATTTTTTGCCAAATTTCGCTTTTTAGAACTTGAACCTCTTTGATAAGCCGTTTTATGCTTTCTTTTGAGTCTCGTAGAACTCTAACAAAATTTGGTTTTATTTTTTGGGTGAAAACGCTTTTTATTTTAAGTAGAAAGTCGCTCTCGTTCAATTTTTGTTCTACTAATCTTTGACTTTCTTTGCCTAGTTCTTTAAAAATGGGCCCCCAAAAAATGGAAAAGGAACGGTCGGGTCGGGGACCACCCCAAGGATAGTCAGCTAGTCCCCAGAAAGACCTTAAAAAAGCATAATCGTTGGGTAGCTTTTGTCTATCAGCCGCTGTGTGCCAAGGTTTCAACTCTAAAGGCCATAAAACTTTGACCTGAAAACCGTATTCCCACCACTCGTCCGGCAAGTTCATGCTGGATATGCCGCCTAAAGAAGAACCGTCATCGTTGCATAAAAGATGAGTCTCGTTTTCCCAGTCCTCTCTATCCTCAGCCCACTCGGGCTGCTGCAAAAATAAGATACGGCCAATATTTTTAGCTATTATCGCTAAAGGCAATGCAATATATTTTCTAAAATAGGAGTTATAAATTAATACGAGACCTCTTACTCCTAGTCCATAATAAAGCTCCATCCATGCATCTATTCCGTCAATCCGTGACCTCTCTTCTTCGGCCTCGGCCTCTAGTTCGCTTTGATCTTTTTTGATTCTTTTCAATCCTTTCCGTTCTTTCAATGCTTTGCTTTTTTTTTCGTCTATCTTCCTTTTTGTCTTCCTTTTTGTTTTTGTCTGTTCTTTCTTACGTTCCTTACGAGTGAAAAGGTCCCCTTTTTTGATTCCAAACCTATGCATCAAATTTTGCATTTTCAAAACAAGGGGTTTCACGACTCGTAAATAAATAGACAGTCTACTTTTTAAGAAGCCCAAAAAAAGAGGGGAATGCGGAAACATTTCAATCCGTCTTACAACAACTCCGTTTTTACGCCTTTGGGGGATCATAGCACCTCTGATTTGATCCTGCAGCCAATGTTGTTCGCGCGCCCCTCTCAAGGAGGTCCTAAAGAAATCCGTCTGCTCGGTGGGGTCGGGGCTAAGGCGTTTATGCCTAAAGCTTCTCGCCATGTCAATACTATTAGGGTCTCCCCCACTCTTCACAAGATCATCCTTAACCTTATTATCAATCTCCTTAGCAAGCTCCTCATCAATCTTCTTCCTTGGACAAAGCGCGTTGTTATAGAAATTTTCAGTCTGCGTATTCAAAAAAGTTTCATATTTGAATACTGCTGATGCAATATCAAACTCCTCATCTTTCCGATCGACCACAGTGCCTACGCTCAGTTCGTATGCGATCTCGCGGAATAACACGTATGACCAGCGAGGGGCGTCGTGCTTGATTTTATCTAGTCCCAAAGCTTCTCCCAAAAGATACTTCCTTGGTTGAGCTAGCCTTTTTTGTTTTCGCCGCTTCCGATCAATTCTTCTCCACCCTTTTTCCCAAGGCTTAGAAAAAAATTTTACCAAAGGATTAGAATCGAATTTTCCTTCTACTCTTAGTTTTCGTGTTTTGCTTTTTAGTATTGCTAACATTCTCTCTTCATATTTTGGGGAATCGAAAAGGAAACCTGGCAAAAGGGTCTCATGAATTTGATTTAGAGCAAGGATTTGCTTAAGTTTATATTGTGTAGTTCCAGCGTGGATTCTTCGACGAGATTTGGAAGTTACATTCGTTTTTCTTCGACGAGACTGAATTACATTGTGGACTTTTTCATGAAATGCACGCAATTTAAGAAGTCTCTTTTCTTCTCTTCTTTTCTTCTCTTCTTCTTTTCTTTTCTTCTCTTCTTCTTTTTTCTTCTCTTCTTCGCTTTTCTTCTCTTCTTTGATTTTCGGTCCCTCTTCTTCGCTTTTCTTCTCTTTTTCGCTTTTCGGTCCCTCTTCTTCGCTTTTCTTCTCTTCTTCGCTTTTCTTCTCTTCTTCGCTTTTCGGTCCCTCTTCTTCGCTTTTCTTCTCTTCTTCGCTTTTCTGTCCCTCTTCTTCGTCTTCTTCGCTTTTCTGTCCCTCTTCTTCGTCTTCTTCGCTTTTCTGTCCCTCTTCTTCGTCTTCTTCGCTTTTCTGTCCCTCTTCTTCGTCTTCTTCGCTTTTCTGTCCCTCTTCTTCGTCTTCTTCGCTTTTCTGTCCCTCTTCTTCTTTTCTTTTCTTCTCTTCTTCTTTTTTCTTCTCTTCTTCGCTTTTCTTCTCTTTTTTGCTTTTCTTTTCTTCTCTTCTTCTTTTCTTTTCTTCTCTTCTTCTTTTCTTTTCTTCTCTTCTTCTTTTCTTTTCTTCTCTTCTTCTTTTATTTTCTTCTCTTCTTCTTTTATTTTCTTCTCTTCTTCTTTTATTTTCTTCTCTTCTTTTTTTCTTTTTTTCTTCTTTTTGCTTCTCTTCTTCTTTTTTTTTATTTTCTTTTTCGATTTTCTTCTCTTCTTCGCTTTTATCCTTTTCTTCGAGAAGCTTTTTGAATGATCCAGTACTACTACTCGTTTGGCTTCTTCCACGAGCGGGCCCATTCAACAAAGGATCATACCTTTTTGGTAGGCAGGTTTTTTGTTTTTTATCAATACAAACCCGAGTCCTTTTTTCGAGTATATCTACAAAAAGAAATCCCGTGTCTAGAGCCTCAATTCTCTTTATAAACTCATTATTTAAGTCGTTTTTTCTTTGTTTGTTCTTATCAAGCCAATCTTTGTCTAGTTTATCAAAGGAGAGTTTTTCTACTGTGGACGAAGATATCGTCCCTTTCGTCAGTTCCTTAAAACTAGAAAGACTAGGAGGATCTGTAAAAGATATTCTTTTTTTTCCATCACTTCGGCATGTATCAAAAAAATATTGTGAAGTTTCCTTTCTTACAGCCGCCTCAAAGTGTTGATTGCCTATGTATCGTAATGGCCGAATCCATTCCCAAGGAGAGAAAAAACTTCTCCCAACCAGTTCTTCAAGCGGTTTGTAGAATTTTTGATCTTTTTCTTCATCCGGATCCAATCCCCAACGCGGGCTAGGCATCTTTTCTTGGACTAGCGCTTTTTTTAGTGGAGCCTCCCCTTCCTCTTTCTCTTCCTCTTCCTCTTCCTCTTCCTCTTCCTCTTCCTCTTCCTCCCAGTAAGTTTTAGCTTCTCCGGACTGTCTGTCTAGCCAACTGGTTCGCATATGTGGGGCGTGGGTTAGGGTCAGTGGATTTGGCAAAATGAGTAAAGGCATTCTGCCTAAAGAGTAGAGACAGGCAACACCTAAGAAAATATTAACGAACCGACCCGTGTTTCTCACCAA